AAGAAAACGGGTGAAAATTCCTTTTTCTTGTGTCGTCTTGCGTCGAATAGAAGATTAGGAAGACTAGTAATCCTTCCTAAAAGTATTTGTTCCTTTCATTTTTACCATCCTTGCCTTGTATTCTCTTCTTTTGTATTTGTTTGTATGCCTATTGTTTATTACTAAAATGGAATACAAGTAATGAATTCCAGGCGTCCTGCAAAACAAAAAGAGTATAAACAAAGCAAGCAAAAGGATTTACAGAATTTTTTGATCATACATAATTGTATCGATGGACAAAAAATCGGCACTTTTTACCAAATGTTAAGGAATCTCTGGACCTAAAAATTCATTTCGTACAATTGAACTTTTTCAAACTGTTTCTTTTTAAGAACCAAAAAAACTTGTGCCAAAATAACAGATGCGAAGAAGAACAAAAGGCCTTGGACGCGTAATGGATCTTGAAGCACTATTTCTGCATCTCCCTGACCAAACCCTCCTACATTGGGATTGCTTGTTAATGGTTGATCAAGCTTAATGGATTCACCCTCTGAAACAAGAAGTTCTGGTCCTGGAGGTATAATATCAACCACTTGACGTCCATCCGATGCATCAACTATGGTTATTTCATATCCTCCCTTTTCTTTACGTACTATTTTGCTTACTATACCTGCTGATGTAGCATTATAGACTGTATTGTTACTCTTGCTACCATCAGGATAAATCTGACCCCTTCCTCTGTTCCCACCCACATATATGGGATATTTTAAGAAGTGAACGTCTTTCTTTGTAGCAGGGTCGGGGGAAAGAATGGGAAAGACGATTTCACTATATTTCTGACCCGGAACAGGACCTATCACAAGAATATTCTTTTTATTGGGACGATAACTCTGAAAAGACAGATTTCCTATCTTTTCTTTCAACTCAGGAGAAATACGATCGGGGGGGGCTAATTCGAATCCCTCGGGTAAAATAAGAACAGCACCCACATTCAAACCCCCTTTTTTACCATTAGCAAGAACTTGTTTCAGTTGCATATCATAAGGAATTTGAACAACTGCTTCAAATACAGTATCAGGAAGCACAGCTTGCGGAACTTCAATATCCACGGGCTTATTAGCTAAATGGCAATTAGCACATACAATTCGTCCAGTTGCTTCTCGTGGGTTTTCATAACCTTGCTGCGCAAAAATGGGATATGCATTTGAAATGGATGCTCGAGTTATTACATATATCATGATCGATACAGAAATGGATCGAGTCATCTGTTCCTTTACCCAAGAAAAAGTATTTCTATTTTGCATGTCCAATCATGGATCTCGGAATTTCTACAATAAATTAGATAGGGAACTAGTAAAGTTCCCTATGCACGAGTCTGTCATTGTACTAGAATAGTTGTACTGTAATATAGGACGAATACCTTGAACTGGTAGAAATAAAATATAAAGAATTAAGTAAGATTCAAAATGGTTTCTTTATAAAGGAAGAAAGATTCTGATTTATTTGATTGATATCAGGAGATCAAATGAGTTCTTCATTCATTCATTGAATGATAAATGACTACAAGCGAAGGAGATACACGATTTAAATAATGGAAAATCCAATATTTCACAATTGTATCTAGAATAACTGGAAAGGTGGAAACAAGACCAGATATAATTTGATCGTTATGAGCCAATCCAAAATCGTTGTAGAACGAACCAATTATTAGTTCCCAACCATGAGTCGAGTGAAATCCAATCCATAAATCAGTAACTAAAAGAATCGAAAAAGCTTTTATTGTGTCACTTAAGTTATAGAGAAATTCCTGAACCCAAGAATTAAGAATGACAAGTTCCTCATTACCCAAAATAAAATAACCACTTAGAATAGCGAAAGAGATTATATTTGTCGAGAAATGCAAAATGATATGGAGATGATATTCATTGTGTGTTTTGACCAATTGTATCGTTTCCTTGTGTATTCCTATACGAAGTTTTTGTATATGTGTCTCCGGGTACTCCTTTATCATTTCGTCCAACAGAAAGAGTTCTTCTAATTCTATGAATCTTTCTAGAACGTTTTTCTCTTGAATGATATTCAAGAGAGTTTTGGATTGCCCGGTATTCCACCAATTTGTAACCCAAAGTTCCAGACATTTATTAAATGAGAGAGAGACCCACCAGGGCAAAAATACTATAGATACAAGATATGGGAAAGAAGGCAATGCTTTCTTTTTTTTCATTTTTTATCTGTGAATTGAATCGTTAATGAACCTGCTTCATTCGTTGACTCTATATGATATTTCTCTGAAGCACGAGTTCTATAACAAGGTATTGAACCTATGGGTCTATTCATTCCAATTTTTGTGTCAAAATTGAGTTTAGTTCTTGGATCTAGAAGGAATATAGAAATGGGATAAGGGTTCGCCCTTTTCGGATAAAAATGCAAAATCAATATTATTCCTAGATATCTCAATTGGGCAAATTCGAATGGGCAAATTCGAAGCAATTTCATCTTCATTTGTTCCTTTCTATGAATACTCGAAAACCCACTTAAAATAACGAATCGGATTTAGAAACGAAAACCCCCCTCAGTTAATTATTTCGAAATGTTTCACCGCCTAGCCACAACCAAGGAAAAAAGGTATCATCAAAATTTTGGGTCTAAAAAGATGAGATGAATTCCGTATTACGAAATAAATGTTCGGATATATTTGATGAATCCCTACTTATTATATTAGCCTTAGATTAGCCTTTTTCTAGTAGAAATTTTCTAATAGAAAAGAATTGAGTTGGGATCCATACGCATACGAAATACTTTTGGTATACAAATGGTATACAAAAATTTCTTCTTTTCTTAATTTTCTTCTTTATTATAGTATAGTTTATTATAGTTATTCCATATACGCCCTCCTGCTTTTTTGGTTTATTCTATGGGAGTCGCCACGACAAAGGAAGGAGGAAATAGAATAATCTAACATGTTTTGTTCAAATGAACATTCCAAAAAGACTTCAATTGTATTAAAAAAGGAATTAGCAAGTTCCTTCCCCCATGCCGAGAAAACATTTATTCTTTATTGTGTTCAATTCATTTCAAAATACTTCAATTGGTACGCCCAAGAAATAGGCCAATTCGGCAGCTTTTTGTTCAATTTCTCGTGGAGTAAAATTCTCATCAGTACGAGTCAAGGGAATGGCCCCTTGACCTCTGATTTCCATATAAAGGACACGACGAGGATAAAGACCCTCTTTAACCTCAATTCTGATTGATTGGATATCTCTCATAAGGAAGCGAAGGAAGATGCGACGATTTATTCCAGGAAATCCCCAACGAAAAATGCACACAATTCCTTCTTTTCTATCGAATCGGTCATAACCACTACCTACATTCCACAAAATTGTGCACCACAAATAGGAGCTAACGAACAGACCTGCGATCCCGTAAAAAGACATCACGATTCCTTGTGGAAAAAAAATAATTTGCTGAGATGGAAATATGGATATCAGATTCCTACCAAGATAACTGGAAGTTCCAACCGCTAAGAATCCTAGTGAACCTAAAAAAAGGATACAGGCCCAGCAAAAATTACTTGTTTTTCGAGACCCCCTTATAAGTTCTATCCATATATGTTCTGATCGCCAATTCATACTATACTAGATCCAGTTGCATTCGATTGGAATTGAGAGAATAACCCAAATTTGACTTTACCTTTCTTGATCCCGAAGTAACTTTCATCAACTAGCACTATTCTGATGTGGAGTAATTGGTTAGATACATTGACTTTCTATTAAAAATATTTACTGATCCGTTTTTAACCAGCTATATATATATATACATACATGCATTTATGCAGATAGCATGTATCCGCATACATAACAGTTCTTTCATTTGTGTGTGGAAAGAGCCACATATCGTACCATATTGCACTAAAAAAATATCTGTATTATGATACAGTGTTGAAAAAAATTGATAGGATTTGGTCCCATTGGATCTAGACAATCTTATTTTTTTGGACATGAAGAGATAAAGAAGCCATTGCAATTGCCGGAAATACTAGGCCCACTAAAGGCACAAAAATAGAGGGTAAGTTGAGATCTGTCATAGAATGGGTGCCTCGATTTAATATTTGTATCTATATATTTGTATCTATTAGAAAGATATCTTATGATATGATAAGTATATCTATTATAAGTAATATTAGGTAATATTGACTATTGTATTTTATATAATATTATACTACTAAGTATATATAAACAATTAAGTATATATAAATATATAATTTCTAAATAATATATTTATATTAAAATAGAAATTTGAAATAAAAAAATAATATTAAAATATTCAATTTAAAGAAAAAAAAGGATAGATAATAAGTGCAAAAATGTAGAACTAAATTAAGTGTACCTATTCATCTTTTTACACGAATATAAATAGGGTAATCTTCTTTTACAAATTTTATTATTCTTCTTCTCCCATCCTTATGTTCTTTCTATCTTTCTTTCTAATCTAATAAGGAGTTTTTTATTTAAAAGGAGTTTTCTTATGAAAATTAAGTTCATTATGAATTCGCGACTCTAAATAATAGGATCCAACAAACAGGGATTCATAGTAAAAATGTGATAGATGTAGAAATTATTTTATTTCATTTCCATATTTGATATTTCTTTTTATTTTGATATTTTTTTTTCATTATTGTCTATCTTAATTAATGCGTAAGATAGCCAGATAAAATTCTTTTTATCTCCCCAAATTAGAATTCCTCGGAAAGATAAATTCACTTTTTTATTTTATCCTGTTGTTTTTTATTTTATCCTGTTGATAGAGGTTCATAATACCTAATCATGAATAGGGGTAAGATAAAAAATGGATCTGGATCCGGAAGAAAAAAAATTATCCGAAACTTCTGACTCTTACTAGAAAGTGTAACTTATATCACCAAAGAACATTTTTCTTAGTTTTTTTTATTATGATGAACTAAATACTTGTTCGCTACAAACAAAATAACTGAATCTAGTGCTATACTTTAATTTTTGGAATTT